GTGTATTAGCCGATGATATATATATGGGCACACGCTGTATTGCCACTAGAAATCAAGACATTGGGATTGGACTTGTAAATCGATTCATAACCTTTCGAGCACAACCAATAGCTATTCGAACTCCCTTTACTTGTAGGAGTGCATCTTGGATCTGTCGATTATGTTATGGCCGGAGTCCTACTCATGGCGACCTGGTTGAATTGGGAGAAGCTGTAGGTATTATTGCAGGCCAATCAATCGGAGAACCGGGCACTCAATTAACATTAAGAACTTTTCATACCGGTGGAGTATTCACAGGGGGTACTGCAGAACACGTGCGAGCCCCTTCTAATGGAAAAATCAAATTCAATGAGGATTTAGTTCATCCGACACGTACACGCCATGGGCATCCCGCCCTTCTCTGTTCTATAAACTTGTATGTAACTATTGAGAGTGAAGATATTCGACATAATGTAAATATTCCATCCCAAAGTTTTCTTTTAGTTCAAAACGATCAATATGTAGAATCAGAACAAGTGATTGCCGAGATTCGCGCGGGAACATCCACTTTGAATTTTAAAGAGAAGATTCGAAAACATATTTATTCTGACTCAGACGGAGAAATGCACTGGAGCACCGATGTATATCATGCACCCGAATTTACATACGGCAGTGTTCATCTATTACCAAAAACAAGTCATTTATGGATATTATTAGGAGAGCCACGCGGATCCAGTCTAGTTTCACTTTCGATCCACAAGGATCAAGATCAAATGAGTGCGAATTCTCGTTCTGTCAAGAGTTTTAACCTTTCAGGGACGGATGATCAGTTGAGAGAAAAATTCTTTACTTCAGATTTTTCGGGTAAAAAAGAAGATAGGATTCCTGATTATTCAGACCTTAGTCGAATTATATGTACTGGTCGTTGTAATCTCGTAGATCCGACCCTTCTCTACCAGAATTCTGATTTATTCTCAAAGAGGCGAAGAAATAGATTCATCATCCCACTCCAATCGATTCAAGAACGCGAGAACGGACTAACGCCCCCTTCAGATATCTTGATTGAAATCCCCATCAACGGCATTTTCCGTAGAAATAGTATTCTTGCTTATTTGGACGATCCTAGATACAGAAGAAAGAGTTCGGGCATTACTAAATATGGGACTCTAGAAATGCATTCAATCGTCAAAAAAGAGGATTTGGTTGAGTATCGAGGAGGCAAGGAATTTAGTCCAAAATACCAAATGAAAGTCGATCGGTTTTTTTTCATTCCCGAGGAAGTGCATATATTACCCGGATCTTCTTCCATAATGGTACGGAACAATAGTATCATTGGGGTAGATACACAAATTACTTTAAATATGAGAAGCCGCGTAGCCGGGTTGGTCCGAGTGGAGAGAAAAAAAAAAAGAATTGAACTTAAAATCTTTTCTGGAGATATCCATTTTCCCGGAGAGACAGATAAGATATCCCGACATAGCGGCGTTTTGATACCACTAAGAACAGGAAAACGAAATTCTAAGGAATCGAAAAAACGGGAAAATTGGATCTATGTTCAACGGATCACACCTAGTAAGAAAAAGTATTTTGTTTTGGTTCGGCCTGTCGTCACATATGAAATAACGGACGGTATAACTTTAGGAACACTTTTCCCTCCGGATCTGTTGCAGGAAAGGGATAATGTGAAACTTCGAGTTGTCAATTATATCCTTTATGGAAATGGTAAACCAATTCGAGGAATTTCTGATACAAATATTCAATTAGTTCGGACTTGTTTAGTATTGAATTGGGACCAAGACAAAAAAAGTTCTTCTAGTCAAGAAGCCCGTGCTTCCTTTGTTGAAATAAGGGTAAATGGTTTGATTCGACATTTACTAAGAATCGACTTGCTGAAATCCACTTTTTCATATATCGGAAAAAGGAATGATCCCTCGGGCTCAGGATTGTTCTCGGATAATGGATCAGATTGCACAAAAAGAAATCCGTTTTCTTCGATTTATTCCAAGGCAATAATTCAACAACCCCTTAATCAAAATAAAAGAACTATTCATACGTTGTTGAATAGAAATGCGGGATTCCAATCGTTGATAATTTTGTCATCATCCAACTGTTTTCGAATGGGTCCATTCAACGATGTAAAATATCACAATCACAATGTGATACACAATGGGATAAAAGAATCAATTAACATTACAAAAGATCCTGTAATTCCAATTCAGAATTCGCTGGGGCCTTTAGGAACAGTCCCTCTAATTCGAATTGCGAATGTTTATTCATTTTACCATTTAATAACTCATAATCAGATCTTGGTAAAGAACTATTTGCAACTTGACAATTTAAAACAGACCTTTCAAGTAATTAAATTGAAATATTATTTAATCGATGAAAAGGAGAAAATTTATAACCCCGATCCATGCAGTAACATTATTTTCAATTTGAATTGGTATTTTCTCCATCCCAATTATTGTCAAGAAACATCTACAATAATGAGTCTTGGGCAGTTTATTTGTGAAAATATATA